TTACTCCTCTTTTTTTGTAAAGACGAAGAAAGAAATTAGATTTTCTCTCCTATTTACTACGGCGACGAATAATCGAATTTGCACTATATTTCTTTCTTTTTCTAGTTCTTCTGCCAAGGGCAGGATAACCCCAAGGGGTTGTGGGTTTTTTTCTACCAATTGGGGCCTTTCCTTCCCCACCCCCATGGGGATGGTCTACAGCGTTCATAACTACCCCTCTTACTACAGGGCGCTTACCTAGCCAACGCTTAGATCCGGCTCGACCCAAACTTTTCTGTTTTACCCCAAGATTCCCCACTTGTCCGACTGTTGCTGAGCAGTTTTTGGATATCAAACGGACCTCCCCAGAAGGTAATTTTACTGTGGCCGATTTCCCCTCGTTTGCAATCAGTTTCGCTACAGCACCCCCTGCTCTAGCTAGTTGTCCACCCTTTCCAAGTGTGATTTCTATGTTATGTATGGCCGTGCCTAAGGGCATATTGGTTGAAGTAGATTCTTCTTTTTGATCAATCAAAACCCCTTCCCAAACTGTACAAGCTTCTTCCAAAGCATACAGCTTTCTGGATGTAGATGATGATAGCTATACAGATGGATCTTATATATATCGTGTGATAAAGTACCACATGGGTGGATATATAGGAATCAAAATCTGCCGAATCACGCATGTTAGGATCTTCTACATCCTAGGTCTTTCCGTTCCATCATCTGGCTTATGTTCTTCATGTAGCATTCAGACCGAATGACTCTATGAAATTACGTCGATACTTCCACATATTATGGGTAACGTAGGAGACATCTCTATTTTTCCCCGGGGAATCTTTAGAATTCCCACTGCTTAGCTTTCAATTCGTCTCTGACCCTCAAATGAAATGTGAATAACCCGTCCTCTTCTCTTTGAAAGAAGGAGCGCTTCCGGTTCTGTCGGTGCTTGAAACAATTTTGTCTTCTCCATATTACTATATCTCTAGAGTCAATAATTTTATATGAGGAACTACTGAACTCAATCACTTGCTGCCGTTCCTCTTCAGTTTTCTGTTGAGGTCTATCCTGTAGAGGTACTTAAATTGGATCAGTGATCGATTTCTAGGTTTCGCCGTAAACCTAATTGGTTACTTCCAATTACGTAAATCAATAGTTCAAACCGCACTCAAAGGTAGGGCATTTCCCATTTTTATAGGAACTTCTGTACCAGAAACAATGGTATCTCCAATTATAGCCCCTCTGGGATGTAAAATATATCTCTTCTCACCATCCCCATAGTGTATGAGACAAATGTATGCATTTCGATTCGGGTCGTATTCTATGGTTACAATTCTACCATATATGTCTTTTTCATTCCGTCGAAAATCGATTTTACGGTATAGACGCTTATGACCTCCCCCTCTATGCCCCGCGGTAATGATTCCTCTGGCATTACGACCTTTACCACAAAGATGCTGTCCATAGATCAAATTCGTTCGTGGATTGGATTTTACTTGACTGTCTACGGTTCCATTGCGTGTGCTCGGGGTAGAAGTTTTGTATAAATGGATCGCCATGCTATTAAGTATTTTGATTGAAGTTCTTTTCTTTCTAAGAGGTGGAATAGAATAACCCGGTTGAAGCGTAATGATCATACGTCTGGAATGCAGTGTCTGTCCCATAATAGGTCCCAGTCTTCTAGCCTTTCCCGGAAGTCGATGACGATTCATAGCTATTACCTTGACACCAAAGAAGAGTTCAACCCAATGCTTTCTTTCTGTCCTAGTTGATCCTGATTCGACATTCAAAGTCTATTGATTTTTCCCCAATAACCGACGACTTTTGTCTGTAAATATTGCATATTTGATGTCAGCGAGAAATCTATTTTCTCCCCTATGACTTCTAGTCTCAAGAAGAATGCTAGTTCTTACTGTGCATAGAGTAAGATATGAATAGAAGAGAAATTCATCTCTTAATAGAACATAGAGTAAGATATGAATAGAAGAGAAATTCATCTCTTAATAGAACATAGAGTAAGATATGAATAGAAGAGAAATTCATCTCTTAATAGAACATAGAGTAAGATATGAATAGAAGAGAAATTCATCTCTTAATAGAACATAGAGTAAGATATCAATAGAAGAGACTTATTTCGTTATGTTGATGAGATTGCATTGATACAGAGACTTATTGGAGGGTCCCATTGGCGTGCATCCAGTAGGAATTGAACCTACGAATTCGCCAATTATGAGTTGGGTGCTTTAACCATTCAGCCATGGATGCTTAACAGGGATCCTCGTACATGGTGAATAACCAAATTTTAATTGAACTAAAATCTTTAGAAAAAACCAATATCATTGTTTTTTTTACAATTTTTATTTTTTATTTAGGAGAAATCAAAAAATGAATCTAGAATTCAGATTATGTATTTTGCAATTGAGAGAGGTATTGAGAGAGATCAAGAATTCGCAATCTTTCGTAAGGTTCTGGAACCAATTCAATTCAGTGGGATCTTTCATTCACATTTTGTTGCACCAAGAACGCTTTCTAAAACTTTTTGATCCCCGAATTTGGAGTATCCTACTTTCACGCACCCGGCATTCCAGGGGTTTGCCTTTAAGAATGAAAATCACTCGATATTTCAATTTCACGATCAAGGGTGTAAGACTCTTTGTAGTAGCGGTCCTTATATATCGTATTAACAATCGAAATATGGTCGAAAGCAAAAATTTCTATTTGAAAGGGCTTCTTCCTCTATCTATGACTTCCAGTGGACCCAGAAATGATACATTGGAAGAATCTGTTGCGTCTTCCAATATCAATAGGTTTATTGTTTCGCTCCTCTATCTTCGAAAAGGAAAACAGATCTCTGAGAGTTCTTTCCTGAATCCGAAAGAAAGTACCCCAAGAACTAAAAAGTCTAGCACTAACTGGGGTTTGCGGTGGTGTAGGAACTGGATCAGAAAAAGGAGGTATTCTAGCCAATTGAAAGGATCTTCTGATCAAGATTTTGATTCCATTAGGAATGAGGATTCGGATAGTAATGAGGATTCCATTAGTAATGAGGATTCCATTAGTAATGAGGATTCCATTAGTAATGAGGATTCCATTAGGAATGAGGATTCCATTAGGAATGAGGATTCCATTAGGAATGAGGATTCGGATAGTAATGAGGATTCCATTAGGAATGAGGATTCGGATAGTAATGAGGATTCGGAAAATAACAACTTGTTGGGGGATCCTTCCTTTTTTCAAACGGAAGGAGCAGAGATAGAATTAAACCCATTCTCTGAAGATTCCTCAATGTCCCGGCTATTCACGGAACGTGCGAAGCAGATGATTAATCATCTGCGTCCGGAAGAACTCGAAGAATTTCTTGGGAATCCTACAAGACCCGTTCCTTCTTTTTTCTATG